TGAATGAGAAACATAGCTAATTTTGAACCACTGACAAAAAAAGAGGATAAATGGTTAGGGGGTAAAATGGGCCTTTTTTTTATTGGGGATAGAGGGACTTGAACCCTCACGATTTCTAAAGTCGACGGATTTTCCTCTTACTATAAATTTCATTGTTGTCTGTATTGACATGTAGAATGGGACTCTATCTTTATTCTCGTCCGATTAATCAGTTCTTCAAAAGATCTATCAGACTCGGGAGTGAATGATTTGATCACTGAATATTCGATTCTTCCTTCAACTTGGAATCGATTCACAATAATTCTTAAATTTTTCATATAAAAAAATAAGGATTCGAGTCGTGATTAATTATTTGATATTTCAGTATGTATACGTACGTATACAGGGTCATCTTTTCTGTAGTTTCGATAGAAGGATTCGATTCCTCTACCAATGCAGTCAACTCCATTTGTTAGAACAGCTTCCATTGAGTCTCTGCACCTATCCTTTTTTGATTCCCGCTTTCTGAACCCTTGTTTTCTGAACACAGGATTTGGCTCAGGATTGCCCATTTTTAATTCCAGGGTTTCTCTGAATTTGGAAGTTACCACTTAGTAGGTTTCCATACCAAGGCTCAATCCAATCAAGTCCGTAGCGTCTACCAATTTCGCCATATCCCCCTTATGAGGCCGAGATCTCATTGGGATCCCCCCTCTTATGTTGGAACCCTTGAATTCATTAGATACTGATTCCTATATCGAAAAAGTGTCTGCTCCTATTTCTTACCCATCTTCTTTCATCTCTATCGGTGGGCCAGTATTTGGTCCAATCGGAAATGATTCTATCATTGATGTATCTGCAATTCAATATGGATGGATATATCCCACATATACATGTCTCTCTCCCTCTCATTTTTCCCGCGCGATTGGGAATACTGGAACGGTCGATATTCATTCTTCTTTTTTTTTCGTCCTATCTCCTCCCTTTCCGAATGAAACCAGAGGAATGTCTCATTATGATCTGAATTGCATTCTTATCTTATCCTTTCCTTAGGACCGATCCGCTCTAATCTAATAGAATTTAGAATTAATAGAATCTGCTATAACTAATATGGATATAGTTATATATAATTATTTCAAATGTAATATTTTGCATTTAAAGAAAAAAAATTCGAAATCAAAGAAATAGAAATTTCTAATAATAAAATTTCTAATCTAATAGAAAATAGAATAAGAATTAATAGAATGATAATATAAATCACTCGAATTTTCAATAAAAATTCTATATAGTTAGAGTTATATTCTAATATATAAGAATATTCTTATGATATTAATTAATCATTTTTAATGGAATAGAATTCGATTCTTCATTCTATTAATATTAATTATTATATAGTTAAGATTCCGGTAGTTTACCGAATTCCTATGCACTATTTCTGTTATGCGAGCCCGCTTAGCTCAGAGGTTAGAGCATCGCATTTGTAATGCGATGGTCATCGGTTCGATTCCGATAGCCGGCTTTTCTCTATTTGTCCGATTTTTTCCATGATTGATAATGTCTCCTTGAGATCAAGGAATATTGAAAAGACTCCTCCCCTTTTTCTTTTACAAATGTCGGGTCACCGATCTATTATGTCGTGGGAACTTACAACTATGAATAAAAAACTGATTGGAGCAGTGAAATCTCTACAGAACAAATCAAGAAAAGGATCCTTAACTTCCTATATATACAAAATAATCCGGATATTGATACAATTCATCATTCTTCTTTGTAGTACTTCAGTAGATTTATCTTCGTTTATCGTTTAGTTCAGTCTGACTTAGGTTTATTCTGTAAAATGAAATTTCAATAAAATAAATAAAAGGGGAGTCTTTATGTCTCGTTACCGAGGGCCTCGTTTCAAAAAAATACGCCGTCTGGGAGCTTTACCGGGACTAACTAGTAAAAGACCTAGACCGGGAAGTGATCTTAGAAACCAATCGCGTTCCGGGAAAAGATCTCAATATCGTATTCGTCTAGAAGAAAAACAAAAATTGCGTTTTCATTATGGTCTGACAGAGCGACAATTGCTTAGATATGTTCGTATAGCTGGAAAAGCCAAAGGGTCAACAGGGCAGGTTTTACTACAACTACTTGAGATGCGTTTGGATAACATCCTTTTTCGATTGGGTATGGCTTCGACCATTCCTGGAGCCAGGCAATTAGTTAACCATAGACATATTTTAGTTAATGGTCGTATAGTAGATATCCCAAGTTATCGCTGCAAACCCCGAGATATTATTACTACGAGAGATGAACAAAGATCCAGAGCTTTGATTCAAAATTATATTGATTCATCCCCCCACGAGGAATTGGCAAAACATTTGACCTTTCACTCATCCCAATATAAAGGATTAGTAAATCAAATAATAGATAGTAAATGGATCGGTTTGAAAATCAATGAGTTGCTAGTCGTAGAATATTATTCTCGTCAGGCTTGAACCTAACTAAAATAACAAAGCTTCGGACAATTTTGCCCCCC